AATCGTAAATATTGACAAATTCTTGCTTTGCGTGGTCTAAGTAAATAAAAATAAATCTGCTTATACAATTTAATCTATATCGAATTTAAATATCAGAATAGCTGATATAGTCATCATTCAATGGGTCAGGTCCACTTACTTTTTCTTTATTTAGAATTTGATAGTGGGTGTTATAAGAACATTGGAGAAATAAGAACACCTTGGTTTGTCGATTAATAATAGGAATTGTATATATAGAGTATTATAGAATATTTCTGTTATGTCCCAGGACAAAAAATTTGTGAATAATGAGACATGAGGAGGACTACTATGTCACTACAGGTGGACTACTCCTAATACGTGCAATTATTCATTTTGCTAATCAATAAATGTTCAACTTCCTAACTCAAAGTCAGAATAATAAGAATTCGTTATAATGGTGGTTATCCTTTTCTTTTTAGAAAAAATAATAGAGATATTTTCCGCTGAAAAACGAAGGCTAAAACTTGAGTTTAGTGGAAAAAAAGCCCTTTATCAGATTTGAACCGATGACTTACGCCTTACCATGGCGTTACTCTACCACTGAGTTAAAAGGGCCGTTTTATTCAATTCATGAATTAGCCATTTTTTTTTTCATTATGAGTCTACTGCATATATGTATATATGTACTATATGTACATAATATATACGTATATGCATAGGAGTTCATTCAGGAACAATAAATTGGATTTACTCCAAAATAAGATTATTATTTAGAATTTTTTTCAAAAATTCTAAAAAATCATAACATAAAAGAAAGTAGGAAAGATTTTTTGGATCTAGTCATACCATTAGACTATATTGACAATTCCAAAAAACTGCTCATACTATTATCATAGTATGATGATGGTCGGGCGTATATGCCCCTATCGTCTAGTGGTTCAGGACATCTCTCTTTCAAGGAGGCAGCGGGGATTCGACTTCCCCTGGGGGTAGGGTACTATGAAAGGAAGTTGATCATAGATTATCGATAAGCCTAGAATGAATTCTTCCTGGGTCGATGCCCGAGTGGTTAATGGGGACGGACTGTAAATTCGTTGGCAATATGTCTACGCTGGTTCAAATCCAGCTCGGCCCAATAATTCACCGCTCCATGAATATGATATAACCAATTTGTCTTCCATAAATGGAAATGCCTAATCCGTAGAAATAAAGAGAAAGAATCAATTTTTTTTCTCTATCCCTATTTTTCTCTTTCTGATCTTTCTAAGGATCTAATTCATGATACTTTACTTAATTAAGTAAAGTATCATGAAAAGCAAACAAAAAAGTTTAGTTCTTTTTTCTGATTGATTATCCACTTTTGGCCGTAAAATAATTATTGGTTACTAGTAATCTGTGTCACTCTCACTATAGCCCATATTATATGTGGATATGATATCAGTATATCATTCCTGTCTTTCTTACAATACGACGACTAGGACTAGAATGTTCTTATGATTACATTAAGAATATGTAAGATTAAGAATATGTATGCCATACACTTCGCTGGGATTGTAGTTCAATTGGTCAGAGCACCGCCCTGTCAAGGCGGAAGCTGCGGGTTCGAGCCCCGTCAGTCCCGAACTAGGATCCGGTGAATTTATCAATTTATCTCTCTCTTTTCACGGAAAAGGGGGACAGGAAGCAAGATCTAATCCCCAGTGGGGATCCTTATTTCTTTTGTTTTTTATTTCGCATTTATCATCACACAAATATGGATACGGGAATTTCAAATCTTTCCACTACTCCCGATTGATAAAGGAGAGACATATCATATGTACATTAGTACAATTGGTGGTATTACTATATTCAGTATTTTTAGAGATACCATCCTCGTCTTACTTTCTTTTTCGATTGTTCTTGATCAATGAAATGGAGTAGAGTGATCCTATTTTACCGGGAGTACATACAAAAATGGTATTCGTTTATTGTACGATGGACAATGAACTTAACATAATTACCCCGACAGAGTACTTTTCAGGTTAAACCACACCTTTTCTAGTTCTGACTTTGTTTGTGTATCCTCAATGACTAATTGTAAACAATCTATCTCATTCTCATTCAAATTGCAGACATCATTTTTGATGTATGCATTCCAGTACAAATAAATACAAGAAAGAGGATACTAATAAAATAAAAGAAAAGACCGAGCAAGGACCCTTTTCAGTAAATTTGTTGGAATATTTGATCTTTTTTATTTAATCCCTTTTTTTCCATCTCACCTCGTTTGGGTCTGTGTGTGACCCATAGAATACCGGTCATATAATACCTCATAATTGTAAGTATAATACACAGGAAGGAGAGTTGTATAAGATAAGGAAGACAGTAGGTTATAGAAAAGAAAAAGTGGAAGAGGATGAAAAATCCAATGGGATTCCTGATCCAATAAAAAATCCCATTTCGTAATTAGTATGGATAAAGGATCTTCCCATGTTATACTATTCAATTCTCGACGATGAATCGATTTGATAGATCAGATATTGTTATTCATAATATTGATCCTATTCAGTATCATCAGGATCAATTCATCCCAATGAATTTACAGGAGTTAAATTTCTCATCTCTATGGGATTACATCCCGAGTTATTGCGAAGAAAAAAATAAATAAATAATGAAATTATGGAAGTCAATATTCTCGCATTTATTGCTACTGCACTGTTCATTCTAGTTCCTACTGCTTTTTTACTTATTATCTACGTAAAAACAGTCAGTCAAAATGATTAATTTGAATCTGAATTATTAGTTCTTATCAATCCTTTTTTCAATGATTGAAGAAATGAAAGAAAGGGATTAAAAGAAAATTCCAAGTCTTAAATGAAATGATCTGGTTGGAATCATAAAGTGTGGTAGAAAGGACTATATATAGTCCTTTCTACCACACTTTAGAGTATTTTATATTATCTAATATTGTATACAATGATATTATCATATAAAGTTGTATTGTATACAGATATAGACTTTATCTAAATGGAGGGTTTATATAGATCAATTTACAATATGTATGTATATGATGTATTAGATGTACATCTAATCTAAATAGTAGACTAGTACATCGAAATAGCAGTCTAATTCTATTTCTTTTTTTCGCTACATCCACTCGATTTCGATCAACCCAAAATAATCGAAGGCCAATTCTTCTAATTCCTAGGTTTCTTATAATTTTATATATAGGTTCCGGGATCCATCAAAAGAATCAATAGAGGAAGAATAGTATATTCCTATACTATAGCAAAAGAAAACAAAACCAAGGAATTTTTTTGATTTCCCATCCCAAGAAGTCATTGATTGAGCCATTAACAGATCATTTACGAAGTTCTATGGTAACTTCTTCAGATTTTGAAAGGAAGTAGATTAGTAAAGGGGACTCGGACCCTTTTTCATGCTTAAACATGACATGAGATGAGTCAAAAAAGCATAAAAAAATCTCTAGGAGTCTAAAATGTTAAATGTATGATATGTGGTGGATCACTCAGCGGAAGAAAGATCTAATTTTATTATGTGTAGAACCTCTTTGGACAACCACTAGTCACTTCCAGTAGAAAGTAAGTATCGTCGTAATCTAATAGCAGAACGATTTGTTCTTAGAACAGTGAAAGTAAAGAAAGAGAGAAACAAATAAAGAAAAAACTAGGGATTGGTTTTTTCTCGTTGTAATATCCATAATTCTGGTAAGAACAGGTTTATCCAAACAGAATATTTAGGAGGAATTCGGTTGGAAAAAATTTCCTATCATGCGTAGATTTGAGTTTTGAAATACAACTAAACTATAGGAATCATTCGTTGTTTGATCGAATGGTTATTATTCATTATTGTCTTTCCAGTATAATTTTGAAAGAGAGACAAGCTTTTTAAAAATAAAGCTTCGAAAAACGATCAATGCAAAATGATCAATTAAACAATTGATACAATTCGATTACTCAATCGATTACTCAATCGATTACTCAATCAATTATTAATATACCTAGAGTCCACTCCTTCCCCATACTACGAGTGAAAGGGAAAATGTAAAGACTACCATTAAAGCAGCCCAAGCGAGACTTACTATATCCATGTGAATTATATCTCCTATTTCTATGAAGGAATTATTCCATTATTGATCAATAATCATAGTAGAATCAATGGCGCAGAGTCAAAATAGGATTCTGACTTAAGGCTATTGATGAACCAATTCAATGAATCCACTCGTAACAGATTCTTTATAGGATTTCTGGTAGAATTGGGAAGTATTAAGTAAAAATATGATACACACACCTTTTCCTTGCAAATTGCAAAGTAATGCTCCTAATGGAACATGTGGGAATAGTAAGACCTATTGTTTGTTTTGTTACCTTTCTTTCATAAGCAAAAATAAAAAAAAAATATACCATCAAGATAGATAACTATCTATTGGATACCTACATTTCCTATTTGATCTAAGCCTTACTGTCTTTCTTTCTGTGAAAGAATGGGGAGACATCACTACCATTATTACATACATTTTTTTTGTAATCTCCTTACACGACCAAAGAAATCTTTTTTTTTTTACTTTGACTCTGTTATTCTATAAGATAAGAGCCGACCAACCATCCTGATTGAATGTTTGAGTACTCGGAGTCTCTCGTAAGTATGGATACAAAGTATCTTCAGTCCTTTCCACAACTCCTAAATTGATTTCCCATCAGTCTATCCAATCTAATTCCAGACAGAGTCAGTAGACCCTACGTTAGTGTAGGTAGTGTAAGATAATTAGGAAGTCTTGATAGTCTTTCGTATAATCTTTTCTTCAATCCTAGGAGCAAAAATGGAATGTCCTTTAGGAACCTTTGGATACCAAGATTTCTGACCTCTTACTTTCGTAGTTCTGGAATTAATAAGTAAGCCTTACCTCATCCCTATTGGTATATCTGTTTGGGCCGCTACCCAGAACCCAAACAGAACCCGATTTTGAGAAAACAACTTACAGTCTTTTATAGAACTATGTATTCTATAAATCAAGTATCGACAAGCTCCGTCCTTTGCCT